AAAACCTTATGGGAACCCTAATATTCTTGCAGAATTTATAGCCGGACAATTAAAGAATAGAGTTTCATTTCGAAAAGCAATGAAAAAAGCTATTGAATTAACTGAACAAGCAGATACAAAAGGAATTCAAGTACAAATTGCAGGTCGTATTGACGGAAAAGAAATTGCACGTGTCGAATGGATTCGAGAAGGTAGGGTTCCCCTACAAACCATTCGAGCTAAAATTGATTATTGTTCCTATACAGTTCGAACTATCTATGGTGTATTGGGCATAAAAATTTGGATATTTCTAGACGAGGAATAATTTTTAAAATAAATAAAATAAAAAAAGAGAAAGCACTTTATTCTTTTGCTCAAAACTATCAATTAATTCTTAATTCTATAGGGTTGAATAAAAATTCGATTGACAATTTGAGAAAATTGCTATGCTTAGTGTGTGACTCGTTGGTTTTTTTAGGGTTAGGATTAAGCCCAGCACTATAGTATGAACTAATAACTATAGAACTAATAACCAACTCATCACTTCGCATTATCTCGATCTAAAGAACCAGTCAAGATGTGATATATCGGTCATATCTTTGTAGCAACTGAAATTTTTGGTTTCTGCAAAAAAATCAATCCGATTTTAAGTTGTAAAGCAAAATAGAGAAGAAAGATGTGGATAAATGGAAGGATGAGAGAAAGAGATAAAAAATAGCAATGATATAGAATTCCAATATGTAAGGTTTATAAGTCATCTCATAAAAGGCAGTGTAATAAAGCATCAATACTGATTTTTCCATAACATAATTAAATGCCTCTTCTTATAGATTATAGAAGAAATAAAACAAAACAAAAAAATCAAGAGCTGCGAGCCAATAAAGACTGAGAAGATTGACTCAAGAACAAATTTCATTATGAGCTCCATTGGAAAATTTGGACCTAAGCATTAAGTAAGAAGCGATGGGAACGATGGAAGCTGTGAATGCAAAAGATTTTAGTGAAAAAGGAATCTTAATGATTCATTGGTCGGGATGGCGGAAGGAACCGGAGATCTATTGTAAGAAGTCATGAGACAAGCCGAAAACTTAAATAGAAGAGTAAATATTCGCCCGCGAAAACTTTCTTTTTTTGGATTGCTAAATTTGGACGATAAAAATAAAAACAAAAAATTTGTTCTATTTATATTCCAAAATAACAATATGATTTCGAAAATAGAAACTAAAATCTTTAATTTGAATTATGTATTCAAACAAGATCTATAAATTACTAATAGATCAGATGAAATCTCAAAGAATCCCACGATTCACTGTAAATACATGTATATCTTATTAGTTATTAGTTAATTACTTAATTAATTAAGATTCTAAATCTTTTTTATTTTTGAATCCTTTTATTCGCGAGGAGCCGGATGAGAAGAAACTCTCACGTCCGGTTCTGCAGTAGAGATGGAATTCAGAACCAACCATCAACTATAACCCCAAAAGAACCAGATTCCGTAAACAACATAGAGGACGAATGAAGGGAATAGCTTATCGAGGGAATCGTATTTGTTTCGGTAAATATGCCCTTCAGGCACTTGAACCCGCTTGGATCACATCTAGACAAATAGAAGCCGGTCGACGAGCAATGACACGAAATGCACGTCGTGGTGGAAAACTATGGGTACGTATATTTCCAGACAAACCAGTTACACTAAGGCCCGCAGAAACACGTATGGGTTCGGGGAAAGGATCCCCCGAATATTGGGTAGCTGTTGTTAAACCAGGTCGAATACTTTATGAAATGAGCGGAGTAACAGAAAATATAGCTAGAAGGGCTATTTCAATAGCAGCATCCAAAATGCCTATACGGACTCAATTCATTATTTCGGGATAAAGGATAAAAAAGTAGAACTAAGAGAAATGAGTCTTGGGTGTGAAAAAAAAATTGCTTATTTCTTTTTTTTCTTTTTATTTTTAGACAAATAATATTTCTTTTTTTCTTTGTCCTTTGCATTAAAAGAACAGATTACAAAATGATATGATTCAACCTCAGACCCATTTAAATGTAGCAGATAACAGCGGGGCTCGAGAATTGATGTGTATTCGAATCATAGGAGCTAGCAATCGTCGATATGCTCATATTGGTGACGTTATTGTTGCTGTGATCAAAGAAGCAGTACCAAATATGCCCCTAGAAAAATCAGAAGTGGTCAGGGCTGTAATTGTGCGTACCTGTAAAGAACTCAAACGTGACAACGGCATGATAATCCGATATGATGACAATGCTGCAGTTGTTATTGATCAAGAAGGAAATCCAAAAGGAACTCGAATTTTTGGTGCGATCGCCCGGGAATTAAGACAATTAAATTTTACTAAAATAGTTTCATTAGCTCCCGAGGTATTATAAAACGGGATCGTGATATTTTATAGTGGGATAGTTGAAAGAAATAGATTAAGAAATAGATTGTATCTCACGCATATACTTTTAATTATTCAAATTCATAAACAAAAAACAAATACAAATAAAAAATAAATAAGTAAAAAAAAAAAGAAAAACATGTTGATTATATCAAATTTCGAGTCAACAACAATTTTAGTTCATCATGGGTAGGGACACTATTGCTGAGGTAATAACCTCTATACGAAATGCTGATATGGATAAAAAAAGAGTGGTTCGAATAACAGCTACTAATATTACCGAAAATATTGTCAAAATACTTTTAAGAGAAGGCTTTATCGAAAACGTGAGAAAACATCGAGAAAACAACAAAGATTTTTTGGTTTTAACCCTGCGACATAGAAGGAATAGGAAAAGGCCCTATCGAAATCTTTTAAATTTAAAACGTATCAGTCGACCTGGTCTACGAATCTATTCTAATTATCGACGAATTCCTCGAATTTTAGGCGGGATGGGGATTGTAATTATTTCTACTTCTCGAGGTATAATGACAGACCGAGAGGCTCGGCTAGAAGGAGTCGGCGGAGAAATTTTGTGTTATATATGGTAATCCTTTTAATATACAAATTGGATACAAAACTTACTATTTGTAATTGTAAAAAAAAAAAGAAAAGGGACGAGTTGTCTAATATTGTTCCTCCTTCATTAGTTGATACTTCAAGGAGGCTTTACCTGGAATGAAAGAACAAAAATGGATTCATGAGGGTTTAATTACCGAATCACTTCCCAACGGCATGTTCCGGGTTCGTTTAGATAATGAAGATCTGATTCTAGGTTATGTTTCAGGAAAGATCCGACGTAGTTTTATACGGATACTACCAGGAGATAGAGTCAAGGTTGAGGTAAGTCGTTATGATTCAACCAGAGGACGTATAATTTATCGACTCCGCAACAAGGATTCGAAGGATTAAGTGGCTTGAACACCCCTTTCGTGAGAATACGATTCGAGATGCAAAATCTCAAGAAACTTATTTTCTTACAACTTACAAGAAGTAGATTACAATTTAAGATAAGGAATGACAAATATGAAAATAAGAGCTTCTGTTCGTAAAATTTGTGAAAAATGTCGACTAATCCGCAGGCGGGGGCGAATTATAGTAATTTGTTCCAATCCGAGACATAAACAAAGGCAGGGATAATCACACTCGCTAAAGGAAACGATACATAAATAAGGAATCCGTTTTAACATGAAATGGATATATCCATAGATCTCTGACTCATATTTACGAGATGATAGAATATGGCAAAAGCTATACCGAGAATTGGTTCACGTAGTAATGGACGTATTGGGTCACGTAAGAGTACACGTAGAATACCAAAGGGAGTTATTCATGTTCAAGCGAGTTTCAATAATACCATTGTCACCGTTACAGATGTACGGGGTAGGGTGGTTTCTTGGTCCTCCGCCGGTACTTGTGGATTCAAGGGTACGAGAAGAGGGACACCATTTGCTGCTCAAACCGCAGCGGGCAATGCTATTCGTACAGTAGTGGATCAAGGTATGCAACGAGCGGAGGTCATGATAAAAGGTCCCGGTCTCGGAAGAGACGCAGCTCTCCGAGCTATTCGTAGAAGTGGTATATTATTAACTTTTGTACGGGATGTAACCCCTATGCCACATAATGGCTGTAGACCTCCGAAAAAAAGACGTGTGTAGAAATGCACATTGAAGAACTTTCAAGAGAAACAAGAGAAATAAATGATTCTAATGATCTAATGAAATAATATTACTATGGTTCGAGAGAAAATAACAGTATCTACTCGGACACTACAGTGGAAATGTGTTGAATCAAGAACAGACAGTAAACGTCTTTATTATGGACGTTTTATTCTGTCTCCACTTATGAAAGGTCAAGCCGACACAATAGGCATTGCGATGCGAAGAGCTTTGCTTGGAGAAATAGAAGGAACATGTATCACACGTGTAAAATTTGAGAAAGTACCGCATGAATATTCTACCATAAAGGGTATTCAAGAATCGGTACATGAAATCTTAATGAATTTGAAAGAAATTGTATTGAGAAGTAATCTATATGGAACTTGCGACGCGTCTATTTGTGTCAGGGGGCCTGGATATGTAACTGCTCAAGATATCGTCTTACCGCCTTATGTAGAAATAGTTGATAATACACAACATATAGCTAGCTTGATGGAACCGATCGATTTGTGTATTGGATTACAAATCGAGAGAAATCGCGGATATCTTATAAAAACGCCACAGAACTTTCACGATGGAAGTTATCCTATAGATGCTGTATTCATGCCTGTTCGAAATGCAAATCATAGTATTCATTCTTATGGGAATGGGAATGAAAAACAAGAGATACTTTTTCTCGAAATATGGACAAACGGAAGTTTAACTCCGAAAGAAGCACTTCATGAAGCATCCCGGAATTTGATTGATTTGTTTATTCCCTTTTTACATATGGAAGAAGAAAACTCACATTTAGAGAACAATCAACATGCGGTTCCTTTATCCCCTTTTACCTTTCACGAGAAATTGGCTAAACTCATAAAAAAGAAAAAAGAAATAGCATTGAAATCGATTTTTATTGACCAATCAGAATTGCCTCCCAGGA